GGAATGTTAAAAAAAAGATTACTACGTGATTTTTTGAATATGCCTATATCTATCGCTTTTGCTTCATTGATTTGATTCTCTCAATAGATACCGAGATTCATATTGGAAATAAAAAATATAGTAATTCAAACTATAAGACATAGGAGTAATTCAGATTGATCAGAACAAATAGATATAGCAAATAAATGGAATTGGATGCTATGTCAATCCCATATATGGAATTGATATTCGCATATATCAAGATAATATTGTAGATTGATATATAGATCCATATCAAATGCAGCCTCTATCTTTATTTTATTCCAGGGGGCAGCTTTATAACAAGAAGCTAACTAATAAATAGTATGGTAGAAAGATTCATCTATTTCTTTCTACCATACTATCTATCTATTAGAATACTGCCGATTCTAGTCCACTCATTTCATTTAAGACATGAAATTGGAATCTTTTTCATTTTATTTCGTCAATTTTGGCTAAGAACTCAGAAGTCAAGTTTCATTCAAATTAGTTAATAATTAATCGTTTTGACTGACTGTTTTTACATAAATGATAAGTAGAAAAGCGGTAGGAACTAGAATAAATAGTGCAGTAGCAATAAATGCAAGAATATTTACTTCCATAATCTCATCGGTTTTTTACTTCGCAATAACTCGGGATTTAATCCCATAGAGATGATAAATCTTTGGCCTGTAAATTCAATGAATGAATATTACCTCTCGATGATCTTGAATCAGATCAATATCATGAATAACAATATCTGAACTATCAAATAAATTCGTCGTCGAGAATTGAATAGTATAACATAGGAAGTTCTTTTATCCATACCGCCCCAAACTTGGATTGCTGACCTAACCCAAAATTCCTTTATTTATTTATCATTTTTTATTATCTGTTCTTTTTTTCTCTCTAATCTATCTAGTTCCTTCTTGTACAATCATCTGATGAAGTCTCATCAAATAGCTCTTCCACTTCCAGTGGTCACATAGTTACAAACCCAAACAAACAATAAAAGCTAAATGGAAAAAGAAAGGAGTTTAGAACGAAACTATTTTTGACTTGGAAGACAAAGAAGTGTGATAAAGATGAGACCGTATAAAATGAATATTCATCAAATTTACTATTTTCCGATTTGTTCTTTCGTCGATGGGGCCTTAAAACAAAATGAAAAATAGGAAAAATGATTCATTCGCCTTTCTAAGAGGAGTAGGATCTTTGGTTGATCTGTCCTTCCCCCTCCTTTCTTCGTAGATTATTAGCCCCGGGACACCTATACCAAAAGCTCAGTGTGCAATTTGCATGAAATCTATTTTGCAACTTCAAACTAGTAAGTCAGGTTCCATAAATCCGTAGCCAGAAAAATAAATTGTTTTTTTTTGTTTTTTCTGTAAAGTATTTTCTTAGATTCAATTTTGTATTGGACAAGAAAGGAATTCCTTTTGTGTATGCGCGCCTCAAAAAAGTATAGTACTCGATTCCATTACATGCATCGGGGGCAATCGAAAAAGCCAGCATTTCTTGGAATACTGACTATAATGCTACCAATAATTGTACTAATCCAACCGCATATGCCTTTCTCCTACCAAAAGGAAAGAAAAAAGAAATAAGGATTTCCCCTTTGCTTTGACAATGGAATTCTTCCCCCGGTCCCCTTCAGAAAAAGGGAGAGATTTTTTGATATATTTATTGGATCCGTCGGGACTGACGGGGCTCGAACCCGCAGCTTCCGCCTTGACAGGGCGGTGCTCTGACCAATTGAACTACAATCCCAGGGAAATACGGGATCTAGCAGAAAATTTGATTCTTTTTTATCTCCGGATCGGGTATTTCTGAAGTACAAAGGGAGTTATATCATCTCATGGCGGATTGGCGAATTATTGGGCCGAGCTGGATTTGAACCAGCGTAGACATATTGCCAACGAATTTACAGTCCGTCCCCATTAACCGCTCGGGCATCGACCCAGGAAGAATCAATTTTCGACTTATTGGTAATCCATGATCAATTTCCTTTCGTAGTACCCTACCCCCAGGGGAATTCGAATCCCCGCTGCCTCCTTGAAAGAGAGATGTCCTAAACCACTAGACGATGGGGGCCCGCTTGACCAACGGCCATCATACTATGATCATAGTATGATCCGTTTTTTGAAATTGTCAATATAATCAAATGATTCTAGCCGAGGGATCTTTCCCCCTTTCAGAATTGCATAGAATTGTTTTTTATTCGTCATTGACGAATTATTCATTAGAATCGACATTAGAAATCTAGTAGTAGTATTTTTTTTTTTTTTTTAATTATTTCAATTGAATTTATTTCTATTCGAGTCGGTCTTGAAACAATTCATTGCATTTTCTCCTAGACTTCCTAGGTAAATCCATTTTATTATTCAACAATGAGCCACTAGACACTATGTATCTACTGCACGTACTTAATGCATATATACTTATGTTTATAATATATGTACATATAGATATTTTATCCACATAGTGAATAATTCCGGAATTA